ATTTATTCATCAAAAGAGGTGTATCCTTTGAAGCTAGAATAGATTTTCCTTGATATCTAACATAATGCATATTCGGATCCTTGAAGAAGGATCCGATGTCCAGAAAATCAGTCCCAACAAAAACTTCAACAAGATGGTCTATTTTTACATAGAAAAGGATTCGCTCAAAAAAGACTCCAGAAGATGTTGACTGGAAATGCGAAGATTGATTGCGGATAAAAAGGAAGATAGATTCGTATTCACATACATAAGAATTATAGAGGAACAAGAAGAATCTTGAATTCCCTTTTAAAAAAAGGGTAATATGCTTTTTTGGAGTACTAAAACTATTCCAATACTCGTGTAGAAAGATACGTAATAAATGCAAAGAAGAGGCATCCTTCACCCAGTAGCGAAGGGTTTGAACCACGATTTCCAAATGGATGGGATAGGGTATTAGTACATGTGACAAATAATCTAAATGTGAAAATTGGTCCTCTAAAAAAGGAAATATTGAATGAATTGATCGTAAAGTAGGAGATTTTGCTATATCTTTCTCTTTCCTTTCAAAGGAAGAGAAAACTCGTAGCGAAAATGGAATTTCCACAATGACTGCAAACCCTTCTGATAGAATTTTCGAATACAAATTCTTATTGTGGCCCCAAAATGGATTTTGAACAGAACCATTAGCCGAAATAATCAAATGATTCCGTTGATACATTCGAGTAATTAAACGTTTCACAATTATTAAACTATATTTTTTGTCATAATCCACTTCATTTTCGAACAAAGTAGATCTATTTCTATTTAAACCATGATCATGAGCAAGTGCATAAATAGACTCCCGAAAAATTAGGGGGTATAGGAAGTCGTGTTGTCGAGATCTATCTAGTTCGAAATATCCCGGGAATTCCTCCATTTGAAATTCGATTTGAATCCAAGTTAGGAATTTGTTGGTTATGAAATGATACATAGTGCGATACGGTCAAAGCAAGGTATTCTAGTAATAGTAATACAATAATAAATACCTCGGAAACAAATAGACTCATCAACGGACTCTCTATCCTCTCTTTCTTTTTCAATCTAATTAGTTTAGATTCGTTATAAGAGACTAAGATGGGTTAGGAATCCTTTATTTTTCACCCCAATCGCTCTTTTGATTTTGGAAAAACTATCTTTATCAATATGCTGCTTCTTTTACACATTTATGTCTAACCCAAAGCGGGCAATAGCTAATAGTTAGGACTCATAAAAAAAAAAAAAATGAATAATCATGGAAAAACCTTTCCCCATCCTGGCACTAATAGATTTTTAACGTGTAATTAGATCGGAGAACCGTTCAAATTAAGAACAGAAGCTCGTTGCTTTTTCTTTCCCTATAATGAATCGGGTTCCTAGGACTCTATCCATTTATTCACTCGACCCAACTCTGAATTTATTTCATTTTTTGCTTACTAAGAATGAAATATTCTCCGAATTTTCAATTGATACGACATGCTGCTTTTTCCATGCATTCCTTGCAGTTCAGGATCAGTCGTGGTCTTACAAACCCTACCGAAGATATGAATGAATCCATTCCTTCATACAAATGTGTAAAAGATGCTAGACGCACTTAAAAGCCGAGTACTCTACCATTGAGTTAGCAACCCCCCCCCAAAAAAACCAATTTACTATGTGTAGATACAATCGCAATAAAAATAACAAACAAAAAGAATTCTTCTTTCTCTCACACAAAAACAACCTCATGTATCACCAGCAATCTAATAAACCCATCTTTTTGATTTGAAATTAGTAGAATTCCCACACCCTTTTGAGTTGATTTGCTTTTGACTGACGTAAAAAACCAAACCTAGGGAAGATAAAGAGATGCGTTTATACACGATCGAATTATATTTGTTCGATACACTGTTGTCAACATTAATCTAATAAATCGAATACTTAGAAAAAAAAAATAGAAATGAATAAAATCTTTGTCTTGGGTTTAGCCCTAGAGAATATCTCTAAATCGAAAAAGAACAAAGAAGAAATTAAGGACAAAATGGGAAATAATCCCGATTTCTTTGTTAATTTGATGTATTTCCAACGAAAAACTGCCAATCCAATTGGCAGTAATGTAAAAATTGGATAGGTCTCGCCGGTCCAACTCCTTCATTTATTCACTTCATCTTTTTCTATCTATCTTATATCCCAATAAAGATATAGCAAAAACCCAATAAAGATATAGCAAAAAAGGCGATTTTGATCGTTAAAGAACATCGCATTCTATGGTAATGGTAACAATAATAAAAAAGGATGAATTGAATAGAGTAAAAGAGGGGGAGGGGAAATAGTATAGTAGAAAAAAAGGATCCAAAACTATCTACGAATCACCCACACCCTCTTCTCTCTTTTTTATTTAATAGTTCAAAATTTTTAAATTCATTAATTGACTTCCGTTTGATTAAGACGAAATTCTGTAAAAACCCCCGCTTTCTTTAAAATATCATAAACAGTTCCTGTGGGTTGAGCGCCTTTTTCAAGAAAATATCGAATACCTGGAATATTTAAATAGGTTTTATTATTTATCGGATCATAAAAACCCACTTTCCGAAGATCTCTTCCTTCTCTGCGGGATCGCACATCAATTGCAACGATTCGATAAAGGGCTCATTGGGATAGATGTAGATGAACTATAACCCCCCCTAGAAACGTATACGAAGTTTTCCCCTCGTACGACTCGAGAAAGCAAAAATTCGAATTAGATCTCTCTATCGAATTTGAATGTTAAATAGATCCATAACATGATCCAATCCATTAGGCTATGGGCTATTTAATACTTTTTCTTTATCGAAAAAAAAAATCATTTGTATTCTCATAACTCAAGTTGGATAACTCTGAAATAGCTCAAAAGAAAAGCCTTAGTTATTTCATTTTTGAGTGGTCTCTAACCCCTTTTTCTTTGTCTCATTTAGAATATATTTGGATTCTTCATCCTTTTCTTGAGCTAGTTGTCAAGACAGTTGAAAAGGGGTTTTTTCTTGTTCCAAAATACTCTTTGCCTTGGATCATTGGGTTTAGACATCACTTCGGTGAATTTTAATCATTTCAAAACGACAGCAACATGCCCCTTTTTATGATTTCTTTCTAGCAAAGAATCATACAAACGGCGGATTCCCGCACGATACACTTTTGATACAAAGAGGTTCACTAATTCGAACAAATTTTCCTTTTTTTTTTAACTTGCTTGAATTGGATCCTTTCGATTTATAGATCGAAAAGATACTTACGAAGTTGGAACAGCTTATTAATTGGCATTAACCCTAGAACCTTGCCCCTGAGAAACGAATCAAGACTTTCTACCCGAGCTACATCCTATACTGGTAACATTAAACCCCAACAAAAGAAGGAGGGGTTCTAGTCGAACAGAAGAAAGGGTGTCGAGCCAAGAGCACCTTCATTTCGATTTTATATAGAATAGAAAGTGGCGGGTGTAAGAACCCACAGATGATCATGTCTGTCAAGTCGCGCGTTGCTTTTTACCACATCGTTTCAAACGAAGTTTTACCATAACATTCCTCTCCTGGTATGTAATTGATTCAATTAGGGAATCATGAATAGTCATTTGTTTGATCTTTCATAGGAATCCATATGTTCTTCTTTTATATGAATTTCTAAATAAATCTTAGCAAAAATTCCATTTGAACGGCTTTTTCTTGGAGAATCCAATATTTTGGATTTGATTTTCTTTGTGAATTTAGCAATATTACGAAAATCAAAAGTTATTTTTATTGAATCTACACCCCAAGGTAATAGTATAGATTCAACAATCTAACACTTCTTCGAGTATCAAATACTTCTAAGAAATCCTTGAAATTCCAATAGTTATTTAATTGAAAATTGAAACAATTCCTATCTCATATCACTATTTGAATAAAGTCTTACTAAGCATCGCATTTGATCATCATAAAAAAATCCATCTTTGAATTAAACCTCAGTGATTCAAAAAATAGAGATAGATTGGGACAAAATCGAATTTCTTTTTTGGAATGCATAAAAAAGGTTGATGGAAAGTAAATTGGAGGTTCTTATTTTTTTCATTTCATACTGAAAACGAAAATCCGAAACAAAAAAGAAGGAATCCCCCCTGTCAAATAGACTGAACAATTTTCATTGGACTCCATTTACACGAATATTATATTCTATGTTGAATATTGCAAATTCACGAATCCAAATTTTTTTTTTCGAAAAACCTTATCACGGAAATGGACTAGAACGATAATAATCCATTAAGCATTTCCTCATTTTTCGCGCAGTTTCTTTGATTGGGGAGGTTCAATAATTTTGATTAAACGCAAGGGGAATAGGATGCACGAATTCCCCCGTCTCCATTAGTCCGGGGAATTTCCAATTCTGTATTAGAGCCAAATGAAATAGGAGTTGAAATACCTAAAAAAGAGGCTTAAACAAAAACCGTGCTAAGTATATAACTTGATGATTTGTTAATCCGATTTGTACAGACACAACTAGTGAAATTAATATGCTCCGTTGGTGATTAACTCTTATTATAAGGTACATAATTAATTCGAAATAACTAACTAAGATAAAATAGGAATATCGTCAGGGAATGGATATACGACGAAAGTCGCATTCAACCCCCTTTGAATTGATTTCAAATTCTTATTTGTGTTGTGATCTATCTTATTACCTGGCTCCCACTTCGATATAGCTCCGTCTATCTGTATGTATTTTTTGTTTTGCCATGTACTTATTTGAACTCAATTTGTGAAAAAGATATGATTCACAGAAAAATAGAATGATTCAAAATCAGAAACAAGAATCACATAATATCCATTCAATATTCTACTCTGAAATCTGAAAAAAAAAGACAATCTTTTTCTATATAGATATATAGAAATGAAAAAAAAAAAAATGTATTTCCTGGGACGGAAGGATTCGAACCTCCGAATAGCGGGACCAAAACCCGTTGCCTTACCACTTGGCCACGCCCCATTTCAATTTCTATTCGATACTACAAAACACTAGTATTGGTATTGGTTATTCGTCAATTCCAGTGCAAATATCGACGGACTATACTCTTCCTAGGATTTTGACACATGTAGATATAGACTGAAACTGAATTTATTGATCATTACATATAATTCAATTAAGATATTGTATGAAAGGATGATTTCTTCAATTCGCAAAAGAAAATAGAAAAATTTTGGATTGGGTGAGTTCAAAAAAAAAAAAAAGGATTTTGGGTCTACCCTACTTTCGTAATTTTTAACGTATATCACTACTATATTATTATATTAACTCAATCAAAATACAATTATCTCCAAGTGCAATAAAAAAAAAAAAAAAAAGGGTTGTTATGCTTAATATCTTTAGTTTGATCTGTCTTAATTCCGATCTTTATTCGAGTCGTTTTTTCTTAGCCAAATTACCCGAGGCCTACGCTTTTTTGAATCCAATCGTAGATGTTATGCCAGTAATACCCCTTTTCTTTTTGCTCTTAGCCTTTGTTTGGCAAGCTGCTGTAAGTTTTCGATAAAATCTTGAATACTATCCTAGACATGAGTTATTCGAGAAACAAATTCTAACAACGGATAAGATCAGAGGATAAGATCGGATAAGTCTTAGAGTATGAATGAACCCTCGATTTAAACAATTCTTAGATAGTTTTCGATAAATGGGAATCGCGCCATTTTTTCATTCGGATTTCGTTTCTTGAAAGATCCTATTAGAGTCCTCACAATAGGGGGTCGTTTTTTGTAATGAAAGAATCCACTCTTATTACAATTTTCTGAGAATTTTTTTATTTCATTTCTGAAAATCCTTTCCTTTAGTGGTGTCAAAATAGTATATGTGTTATAAAAATGGAGAATCTATTCTCTTTTATTTATTTTTTTTCAAAAAAAAAAAAAGGATCTTGGAGATTGTGTAATGCTTACTCTCAAACTCTTTGTTTACACAGTGGTAATATTCTTTGTTTCTCTCTTCATCTTCGGATTCCTATCTAACGATCCAGGACGTAATCCTGGCCGTGAAGAATAAGAATGAAAAAGAGTCCTTTTTTTTTTACTTGCTTCATTTTTGAATGTTCTTAGGATTTTCGCTATTAAATAGAAATCAAAAAAGTAAATAAAAATTAGAAATTCGAATTTTAAAATATTAATGATAAAAAAAAATGAGAAATCAAAAATGAATTCCAAAAAACGGGGGTTCGAAACTTGGAATTTGTAAATAAAATACCAAATGCTCAACGGAAAGAGAGGGATTCGAACCCTCGGTACAGTCGTACAACGGATTAGCAATCCGACGCTTTAGTCCACTCAGCCATCTCTCCAACTTGAAAAGGATAATGACTATGTTCCATTCTTCCATTACACAAAAGAGGACCGCTTGAAAAAATATCCTCTGTATCTATTGTATCCATTTTTTTTAGCTATGAAAATATTTATTATTGGGCTAGCTAGATTGATATATACAACTTTAATATATATATAGATAACTTTTATAAGCAATCCGATTTAGATCAAGAAAAAGCTTGAAAGATATATTTCGAATAAAAAAATATTCGTCCGAAAGATCTTTTTTATTTTCTTTTCGCGGCCTGGCCTGGTCAGTACCGAGCCGGGCCCTTTTTTTGTTCCCAATCATATAAATTTGCTTGATTTGGAAAACAAAAATGCTTGACCCAACAATCCGACTTAAGAACTATTTCCATATCTATGAGATAGAATTGAATCATAGAGAATCAAAGTGTGATTTCTTATTATTAGAATTCTAAGATTTTTTCTTTTTTTAACTCCTATTTTTTAAGTAATATAAAGTAAATAAAAAAGAACAAATAGAACTGCGGATTGTTGGGCAATGCATTTCTATGTGATGACAGAAATCGTTTTATCGAGCCGTATCCGGCCAAAATCCTCCATCAAAAGAAAGAACGTCTTATTTATTATTTAGTTATTTGAATTGTCAGTCCTCTTTTCCTTTCCTAATCTGATTAGGTCGACTGACAAAACAGGCCAATGCTATAATATTCATCATTATTTTCTGATCCTATCTTGATTACGTCCGATTGTCGTGTTCGACAAAAAGTGTATTTTGATACAATAATCACATTGTAGCGGGTATAGTTTAGTGGTAAAAGTGTGATTCGTTTTCTTAATCCCTTGTATAGTTAAGGGGTCGCTCGGTTTGATTCATAGTCCGAGCAGAAACTTTATTTCTTAAAAGGATTTCATCTTTTATCCCGCAAGGAAGGGTTCGGGTAAAAATATACATTCTCGTGATTTGTATCCAAAGGTCAAGTAGAAATTGGAAATTTGGATTATTAAATTGCGAAACATAATTTTTGTTTGAATTGGATCAAGACTTCCAATTTAATAAGTATGAGTAAAAGATCCATGGATAAAGATAGAAAGGTGGATTTCTAATCGTAACTAAATCTTCCATTTTTTGTTTATAAAATAATATTTTATATTGTTATCCATTTTTTTAGCTATGAAAATATTATATTTATATAGGAAAGGTTGA